CTTTTCTTTTTTAATATCTAATTTTGTATTAACAAAATTAGATATTAAAAAAGAAATCCGAAGCTAAAAACAACAGAAGAATAAAAATAAGTAATAATAATAACGCAAATGGATTATCATACATATATTTCATGTAGAAAGATGCATAGGCCCGTTTATTTAGTTCTACATTCCTTGCGCTTAGTATATATACTCATTTAGTATACTTAGTATACTTATATACAATTATATAAGTATACTTAATATACATTTATATACGAATTAGAATATGATAATAATTAGAATATGAATTCTAATTATTATAGGATATCCTTATACCAATAACAGGTACAAATATTAAATCGAGGTACCCTTTCTATGACAATTCTCAACAGCTTTCCCTCTATTTTTGTGCCTTTAGTGGGCCTAGTATTTCCGGCAATGGCAATGGCTTCGTTATTTCTTTATCTTGAAAAAAATAAGATTTTGTAAATCCGATCGGATCAAGGTCAAATCTCGTCTAGTTTTTTTCAAGACTTAGCGATGACGGATATCCATTTAGTAGAATAGTGTATAAGACTAAGAGGCGGCTTTCCCCGAACATAAACGAAGAGCTCTTATGCATGTGTAAACATGTGTAAACATGATATATAGGTACATAAATTCTATCTATTTTGAACAAGAGGCTGTGATCCGAACTCATGTCTGCAATGAAAGTCAATGGTACCAATCTACAGGGACTTATATGAAGGGGATACTCTTATTTTATTCTACCTCACCAATTCGATGAATTATTGCTAAGAGCTCACGTCCAAATAGTACTAGTTGATGAGAGTTACTTCGGAAATACAAAAAGTAAACTAAAATGGATTTTGTTTTGGTTATTTCCCCAATTCCAATAAAATGCAACTGGAGCTAGTATGTATGAGTTGGCGATCAGAATATATATGGGTAGAATTTATAGCGGGCTCTCGCAAACCAGGCAATTTCTTCTGGGCCTTTATCCTTTTTTTAGGCTCATTAGGATTCTTAGTGGTTGGAATTTCTAGTTATCTTGATAGGAATTTGCTATCTTTATTGCCGTCGCAGCAAATAAATTTTTTTCCACAAGGGATCGTGATGTCTTTCTACGGGATCGCGGGTCTCTTTATTAGTTCCTATTTGTGGTGCACAATTATATGGAATGTAGGTAGCGGTTATGATCGATTTGATACAAAAGAGGGAATAGTGTGTATTTTTCGTTGGGGATTTCCTGGAAAAAATCGCCGCATCTTTCTACGATTCCTTATGAAAGATATTCAGTCCATCAGAATAGAAGTTAAAGAGGGTATTTATGCTCGTCGTGTCCTTTATATAGAAAGCAGAGGCTTGGGGGCCATTCCCTTGAATCGTACTGATGAGAATTTGACTCCGCGAGAAATTGAGCAAAAGGCTGCGGAATTGGCCTATTTCTTGCGTGTACCAATTGAAGGATTTTGAAAAATGAACTGAAGAATAAACGCTTTCTTAGCAGGAGGAAACCCCCACGAATCCATTTTTCTATAGCAAAACGGACTTGATTGAAGTTTCTTCCGAACGACCTGTTGGACCAAAGCAAACGTGTACGGAACAGCCATAATCTAAAACGAAACCCTTTTCTTTTATACTTTCTTTTGTCTTTACTACTGACCAAAGAATTGGATCTCGTAAAATGAGGACTTTTCCGTCTTTTTTTTTTTTCACTCATTTTTGATCATCACAATATTCTTCAGAAAATTCTCTCAAATATTCCTTGGACTATGCTCGGGGACGGGGCTGGGGAGCCCGCTAATTTTTTTTTTTGCGAAATATTCGAAAGTTTCATTTTTAATAGAAGGTAAGTTCTTTCATTTCGAAATGCGACTAATATTCATTTTTTTAATTTGAATCTTTCGGGCATTCATCGAAGGGGGGAATCACTTCGAATATTTGATCAATTGAGATATCCGGAAACCCTATTTTTTTATTATTTCTTGCTTCAAATTCAAATTTGAATTTGAAGCGAGAATTCGCGGTGGATTCTTCTTCGATTTCTGTAGGTTTGCTACACTCGGTTCAAGGACTAACCGCCGAATCCCAACTAAAAAAAAAAGACTCGATTTATAGGCGCGATACCTTGTAATCGAACTCATGCTTGATAGAAATATTAGACGCATAGAATCAACAAATGAGGTGGGTTCATTAACAATTCACAGATGAAAAAATGACAAAAAAGAACGCATCTATTCCCCTTAGATATCTTTCATCTATAGTATTTGTAGTATTTTTGCCCTGGTGGATCCCTCTCTCATTTAATAAAAGTCTGGAATCCTGGGTTACTAATTGGTGGAATACTAGTCAATCCGAAACCTTTTTGAATGATATTCAAGAAAAGGCTATTCTAGAAAAATTCATAGAATTAGAGGAATTATTTCTCTTGGACGAAATGATAAAGGAATTTCCGGAAAGACGTCTAGAAAAGCTTCGTATAGGGCTCCAGAAAGAAACAATCCAATTAATCAAG